GGGCGTCCCTTTTGAAGCGAGAATGGATTTTCCTTGATAACTAATATAATGCATGAAAGGGTCCTTAAACAACCATAGATTGTCCTGAAAGGCCTTAGCAAAAGCTTCTACAAGTCCAAGATGTTTTAGTTTTCCATATAAAAAGATTCGTTCAAGAAGGGTTCCAGAAGACGTTGAGCATAAATGAGAAGATTTGTTACGAAGAAAGACGAAGATGGATTCGTATTCACATAGATGAGAATTATATAGGACGAAGAAAAACCTTTTATTTATTTTTGAAAAACAAGAACTGGCTTTATTTGGAGTATTCCAAATACGATACTCGTGGAGAAAGAATCTTAATAAATGTAAAGAAGAAGCGTCTTTTACCCAGTAGCGAAGAGTTTGAACTAATATTTCCAGATGTACTGGGTAGGGTATTAGTATCTCTAACACATAAATTAAATGTGAAAATTTGTCCTCTAAAAAAGGGAATATTGAATGAATTGATCGTAAATTATGAGATTTAACTATTCCTTTCCTTTCTAGCGAAGATAATAATCGGAGATAAAACGGAATTTCTACAATGACTGCAAATCCTTCTGATATCATTTGAAAATTAAAATTTTTGTTGCGCCCAAAAAAGGTATTTTGGGTAAAATCATTAGCAAAAAGAATCAAATGATTCTGTTCATACTGATACATTCGCTCAATTGCACGTTTCACAATTAGTAAGCTGAACTTATTAGAACCTGCATTTTCCAACAAAACGGATCTATTTATATTTAAACCATGATCATGCGCAAGTGCATAAATATACTCCTGAAAGATAAGTGGATATAAGAAGTAGTGTTGTTGAGATCTATTTAGCTTTAAATATCTTTGGAATTCTTCCATTTTAAATTCTAGTTGAACTAAAGGTAGAGGATTTTGGGGGTTATCAATGAAACATAGTGCGATACAGTCAAAACGAGGTATTCGAGTAATAAACGAATAGATACCTCGGGGATACGGGTAAACTTATCAATGGATTATCTATCCTCTCTTTTCCATTTAAACGAATAAGTTTATGTTCGGTATAGGATAACAAAAGACTTAGAAATCCTTTATTTTTTCAACCCAATCGCTCTTTTGATTTTGGAATTTTTTTATCAATATACTGTTTCTTCTACACACACATTTCTATTCCATAATGGAAAATGTCAATAGTTAGGATTCATTAAAATATAAAGAATTCGTTCATGGGATAATCCCTTCCCGTATCAGGCACTAATACATTTTTAACGTTTAATTAGATCGGGTAATCGTTCAAATTAAGAACAGAAGCTCGTTGCTTTTTCCCTATAATCATACCATATATTCAATAAATAAATAAATAAATTGAAGCCATTAGGGCTCTATATCCATTTATTCATCCGACCCAACTTGAAATTGAATTCATTTTGTTCCGTTTCAAAAAAGAACACAACGGTTTGTACCGATTCGGAAAGAATGAAATATTCTCAGAACTCTTCGTTGATCCGACATGCTATTTTTTCCATTCATTCCCTTTCAGGATCAGTCGTGGTCTTCCAAACTTTACCGATGGTATGGACGAATCCCTCGCTTCATCCAAATGTGTAAAAGATCCTAGCCGCACTTAAAAGCCGAGTACTCTACCGTTGAGTTAGCAACCCAAATAGAAAAAGTTTATGAAAATACAATCAAAAAAAAAGATAGATAAATGTCAAAATTTATAGACCACCTCTTCGTTCTTATGTTATCGACTTTTAAATCAAAACCCCTATTCTTATTATATCAAAGAGAATTCAAGGAATCCCATCATTTGCATAATATAAGGTAAAAATCAAACCGCTTGGACAAAAATAAATTTATCGACTTATCACGATGAATTATATTTGTTCGATACACTGTTGTCAATATAAATGTTGAGAAAATAATACAACGGAAAAACAAAATAAATATAAATGGAATTTTTTTCAATACTATTAAAAAATAAAAAAGGGCTTGTGTTGGATTGGCACTACATAGCTGAAAAAAGTTTAGATAGAGGAATAAAAAAATACCAAGTAGAAAAAAATATCAGATTGAATCAATAATCAATAATAAGTAACTAAAATAAAAAAGGGAGGATTCCTTGGTTATTACTTATTAGTATTCAACGAAAACCGACCAATTGAAGGAACTCCCATAATTTTCTATTTCTAGGATCAAGCAACTCGAGTTTTGTCGTTCTAGAACATGAGATTTTATAGAAGCAATGAAAAATAGATATGAGTAGAATCCAAAAAAGTAAAAAAGTATATATATATAAATACAAAAATTTATATAAGAATTACTATCCCTTTCTATTTCTTTATTTCCTTAATTCAATTTTGTTTGATTAGGACCAAGTTACTTAAAAACCTCTGCCTTTTTTAAAAGATACCGAACAGTTCCTGTGGGCTGAGCGCCCTTTTCAAGGAAATATAGAATAGCAGGAACGTTTAAATAACTTTGATTCTTTATCGGATCATAAAAACCTACGTTCCGAAGATCTCTTCCTTCTCTTCGGGATCGAACATCAATTGCAACGATTCGATAGACGGCTCATTGGGATAGATCTAAGTAAATGAACAAGAACCCCCCTAGAAACGTATAGGAAGTTTTCTCCTCGTACGGCTCGAGAAAAAATGATTTGGAGTTTTGTCTACGTATAGAATTCTAATTTATGGCAAAAGAGTTGATAAAATAAATTAGAATGGGATTTAACTCATTTTTTTCTTCCTCCTTCCTGAAAAAATAAAAATCATTTGTACCCATAACTCAAGTTGGATAATTCTCAAAGAGCTTAAAAGAAAAAAATCTTTAGGCAATTTATTTCATTTTTTGAATGGTCTTTAACCCCCTCTTGCTTGTCTCATTTAATCTTTATTATTATCCAGTTATTGAGACAATTGAAAAAACGGTGTTTCCTTGTTCTGGGATCCTTTTTTTTGTTTTAAATCAGTGGGTTTAGACATTACTTCGGTGCTTCTTAATCCTTACAAAATGGCAGCAACATACCCCTTTTGTGATTTCTTTCTATCAAAGAATCATATAAACGCTCGATTCCCGCGTGATACACTTTGAATCGAAAGACTTTTCTCAATTTCAACAAATTTTACTTTTGAATTAAAAACTTGACTGAATCGGATCCTTTCAATTTCTATATTGATATATATGATATACTTACAAAGTTGTTCCAATTTATTGATTGGTATTAACCCTAGATTCTTGCCCCCTGAAAGATGAATCCATACTTTCTACCCGAGCTCCATCATGTACTATATTCATTACAACCTAACAAAAAAGGATTCTAGTGAAAACAGAACAGATGTCGGGTCAAGAGCACCTTCATTCATAGAAAAGATGGCGGATGTAAGAATAAAAATCCACGACGGATCGTGTCCTTCAAGTCGCACGTTGCTTTCTACCACAGCGTTTCAAACGAAGTTTTACCATAACAAAAAATTCCTCTAATTTGGAACCCATATGGAATTGATTCAATTATGGAATCATGAATAGTCATTGGTTCCGTCGATACATAAACATATTAATCTATACCCTTTTTTCTTCTATACAAAGATGGCAAAAATTTTTTTGAAGCAATCTTAGCAAGATCCCACCTATTATTGTATGTTATTGTATGAATGCAACACTTTAACTTTACTTTTTATTAAAAAAATTCAAATACAAATATCTGTTTCTTTTCGAATTGAATCATCAACGATTTAAAGCAGATAAATGGATTGACAAAAAAAACCCCATTTTATTTTTTTGTGTGAGATAGATAAAAAAGACCGATCGAAGAGAATATTTAAGTACCTGTTCTTTCGATTCGAATTTTTTTAATAAGATAAGATGAACGAATTAGGGGTTTTTCGTACCTATGAGATAGACTGAACTACAGTCTTTATTATGGATCCGTTACATATGTAACTTGATTCGTTATTAATGAGATTCGGACATACACAGATATACATATATTTAAAATAAGACCTCCCGTTACTGTTACTAATTAAGAACTATCTATCCCACGACGCTCTGGGAATGCTGAATCAGAACAAAAATAAAAAAGGATACCTTTTGGGGAAAGGATACTCTCTAGGGACAAAGACAAACAAGTCCAAATTAGGCGCTTGCTCCTAATTTTTTAGTTTACCCAAACCCAGTCTTGTCTTAAGAGACTTAATCCCATTAATTGAATGTAATAACCCTCCTCTTGTTTAGAATAAAGAGATCCTAATAATTTGGCTACCCCATTTTTTTAAGTTTAATTTGAATGGATAAAGAATAAGATATAGGATATAGGAAAGAAGTGCTCTTTCTTAGTGTAATTCAAAGTAAAATGTATCGTTGAAAATTTAAAAAGATATATATGACACGTAAGGTTTTTTCTTCAAATTAAGTAGCTATAAACCCCTTCAATATGAAGGGTTCAATATGAAGGGAATGAACATATCATATGATGAAAAATCCGGCCATACTTTATTTTTTAATTAGTTGAATTCAACTAGGGTGTGACCTATGTTACCATCATATCTTGATGACAAACAAATCTATTTAGTAATATCTGTATGTTGTGAAAAACAAAGATATGATTCATAAAAGAATCATTCAAAATTATAAAAGAAACAAGAATGACATTCTATCCAATATTAGGCATTTAAACATAACGTTACTTTCAAAATAAACTTTTACTCTGATACAATGTATCTACCTGGGACGAAAGGATTCGAACCTCCGAATACCGGGACCAAAACCCGTTGCCTTACCACTTGGCCACGCCCCATCTATACTTCCATTCTATACTAATAAAGAATAATATTAGTATTGGGTCTTGGTCAATTACAGGGCAATTTTATATATAAAATTTTTATAGAATAGATTAGATTCTTGCTAGGATTTTTACGCGTGTAGATATATAATTCAGCCGAATTCATTGATCATTACATAAAATTTAATTAAGATATTCTATGAAAGTATTATTTCTTCTATTC